ATGCGATGATTTTATTCTACCAATCACAAAGATATTGGAACCCTATATTTCATTCTCGGAGTTTGAGCTGGCATAGTAGGTGCCGGTATAAGACTTCTTATTCGAATCGAGCTAAGACAGCCGGGAGCCTTCCTAGGCAGAGATCAACTCTATAATACAATCGTTACAGCCCACGCATTCGTAATAATTTTCTTCTTAGTTATGCCAGTATTTATTGGCGGCTTCGGAAATTGACTTCTACCCCTAATATTAGGCGCCCCAGATATAGCCTTCCCACGCCTAAATAACATAAGATTTTGATTGCTCCCCCCCTCGCTAATTCTACTAGTTTCCTCTGCTGCGGTAGAAAAAGGAGCCGGAACAGGTTGAACAGTCTATCCCCCCCTAGCCAGAAATCTTGCACATGCTGGGCCCTCAGTAGATCTAGCTATTTTTTCACTACACTTAGCCGGAGCTTCCTCTATCCTTGGAGCCATCAATTTTATCACAACAGTAATCAATATACGCTGAAGAGGTTTACGACTAGAACGAATCCCCCTATTCGTATGAGCTGTAGTAATTACAGTTGTCCTTCTCCTCCTATCCCTCCCAGTTCTTGCGGGAGCAATTACCATACTTCTAACAGACCGAAATCTTAATACCTCATTCTTTGATCCTGCTGGAGGGGGTGATCCCATTCTATATCAACATCTATTCTGATTCTTCGGCCACCCAGAAGTGTATATTCTTATCCTTCCCGGGTTTGGAGCAATCTCACATATTGTAAGTCATTACACTGCAAAATTAGAACCTTTCGGAGCCCTTGGAATAATTTATGCTATACTAGGAATTGCCGTTCTTGGGTTTATTGTATGAGCACATCACATATTCACAGTTGGGCTTGACGTAGACACCCGAGCATATTTTACAGCAGTTACCATAATTATTGCCGTTCCTACAGGAATTAAAGTATTTAGATGATTAGCAACCTTGCACGGATCTAAAATCAAATATGAAACCCCAGTTCTATGAGCCTTAGGATTTATTTTCCTGTTTACTACAGGAGGTCTAACAGGCATTATTCTATCTAACTCCTCACTTGACATCATTCTCCATGACACTTACTATGTAGTGGCCCACTTCCACTACGTATTAAGAATGGGTGCTGTATTCGCAATCTTCGCCGCTTTTACTCACTGATTCCCCCTTTTAACTGGGCTGACTCTTCACCCTCGCTGAGCCAACGCACAATTCTTCTTAATATTCCTAGGAGTAAATACAACATTTTTCCCCCAACATTTCCTTGGACTTAGTGGCATACCCCGACGATATTCAGACTACCCAGACGCATTTATAAAATGAAATGTTGTGTCATCCTTCGGGTCCCTGCTATCCTTCGTGGCACTAATATTATTCATTTTCATTTTATGAGAAGCCTTTGCCTCACAACGAAGAGTTATCTCAAGACCTCACATATCATCAGCCCTAGAGTGATCAGACTCAACTCTTCCCCTAGATTTCCATAACCTAAGAGAAACAGGTGTTATTACATACCCCCGATTAAGTGAATGCCAAAGGCACCTATTTGTTAATTAGGCCCATGCTACCTGTAGCTCACTTAGAATGCCAAACTGAGGTCAAGTAATATTCCAAGACGCCGCATCTTCTGTCATATTTCAACTAATCTCCTTCCACGACCACGCATTGTTAGTACTCACCCTGGTATTAACAGTAGTCGGCTATGCCCTTGTAGCCCTAATACTAAACAAACATGTAAATCGATATATTATAGAAGCTCAAACAATTGAAACAGTATGAACAATCCTCCCAGCCCTAATTCTTCTAGTTCTAGCCCTACCATCATTACGAATCCTCTACATTACAGATGAAGTAAGCCAGCCCTCCATTACCGTAAAAACTATCGGCCATCAATGATACTGAAGATATGAATACACAGATTTCATAAATGTAGAAATAGACTCCTACATACTTCCAACTTCAGATCTTCTACCGGGTGACTACCGTCTCTTAGAAGTAGATAATCGCATAGTTGTACCCATACAATTAGAAATCCGAATACTAATCACCGCTGCAGACGTAATTCACTCCTGAACAGTACCTGCCCTAGGCGTAAAAGTGGATGCAGTACCAGGACGACTTAATCAAATTGGTTTCACCACTACACAACCAGGAATTTTCTACGGACAGTGCTCAGAAATCTGCGGAGCCAACCACTCTTTCATACCCATTGCAGTAGAATCTATCAACACTAAATCCTTCATAAAATGAGTTTCAAACTTCACCCAATAGAAATACTAGTTAAACAATAATAATGTCTTGTCAAGACATAGTTACCAAAGGTGTATTTCTATGCCCCACCTGTCCCCCATAGCCTGAATTGTATCAATTATAATATTTTGAACCTCTGTCTCACTTATAGCATCCACCTTTTGATGGTCCGAACACCACACCTTTAACTCAAAAACAAGGTATAGTACCTCTTCCCTAGAAAATTCGTGAAAATGAACCTTACAAGATGGTTGAGATTAAACATTAAACTGTAAATTTAAAAACGGGCCATGCTCTCTTGTATGTTTTTAGTATACCAGTACATTTACCTTCCAAGTAAAAAGCTTATTAAAATAAAAAACATAAATGATTCGTCAACCATTTCACCTAGTTGAATACAGACCATGACCTTTAACCTCCTCACTAGGAGCCTTCACCCTAGCAATCGGACTAGCTAGATGGTTTCACAACCACGGAACCTGATGCCTTATTATCGCGGTAACTCTCATTATCGTTTCTATAATTCAATGATGGCGAGACGTAGTACGAGAAGGGACTTTCATAGGTCACCACACAAGACACGTAACTACAGGTCTACGCTGAGGTATAATTCTATTCATTACATCTGAAGTTATATTTTTCTTTGCCTTCTTCTGAGCATTCTTTCACAGAAGTTTATCCCCCACACCAGAAATCGGTTGTTGCTGACCCCCCTCAGGAATTCACCCTCTAAACCCCTTTAGAGTGCCCCTCCTAAACACAGCAGTTCTACTAGCCTCAGGGGTAACAGTAACCTGAGCTCATCATAGATTAATAGAAGGTAAACGAAGGGATGCAATTCAAGCCCTAACCGTTACAGTATGCTTGGGGGCCTACTTCACGTTCCTTCAAGCTGGGGAATATATAGCTGCCCCATTTACTATTGCAGACAGAGTGTACGGAACCACATTTTTTGTGGCTACCGGATTTCACGGCCTACACGTCCTAATTGGCTCCTCCTTCTTAGCTATTTGCCTACTCCGAACATGTGCTCATCACTTCTCTGCTGGACATCACTTCGGATTTGAAGCTGCAGCGTGATATTGACACTTTGTAGATGTAGTATGAATCTGCCTATACCTATGCATTTATTGATGAGGTTCTTATATAACTTAGTGTAAGGTGCACGAAGACCTTTGAAGTCTAAAGATTAAGTTCAATTCTTACAGTTATAAATGATTTTAACCATATACATACTTATAATAATTACTACAACATTTACGCTATATCTAGCCTCGACCCCCATCATTCTCGGAATAAACATTCTAATAATGTCTCTTCTTCTATCAGCAGCTTTTGCATCATTCATAAGCTCATGATTCGCCTTTCTAATTTTTCTAATCTACGTCGGAGGAATACTCGTAATATTCGCCTACTTCTTAGCCCTAACCCCTAATCAGCAAATAGCCAACTCCAACAACATTATGTATAGGTTAATCTCGCTACTCACACTTAGAATTTTAACTTATGTGACCGGCATTAAAGTACCAACACTATCAGAATTTACCCAAGGAAACTCAACACTATATCTAATAAACACAGCCCCGTTTCTAATCCTTCTGGCCTTAATTCTCCTCCTAACAATAATTATTGTAGTAAAATTAACCTTACGCTCGAAAGGACCCCTACGACCCTTTAACTAATATGTTCAAACCTATTCGAACCACCCACCCAGCAATCAAAATTATCAACAGATCCTTAATTGATCTTCCAGCACCAAACAATATCTCCATCTGATGAAACTACGGTTCCCTCTTAGGCCTATGTCTAGTCATACAGACAATTACAGGTCTATTTCTTAGAATACACTATGTGCCAAATATCGAAATAGCTTTCTCATCTGTAGCACACATCTCTCGAGATGTAAATTACGGATGATTATTACGATCAATTCATGCCAACGGAGCCTCAATATTCTTCCTATTCATCTATCTTCATGCAGGACGAGGGCTTTACTATGGATCCTATACCCTAATAGAAACCTGAAATATTGGAGTAGTGCTATTCCTCCTAACCATGGCTACTGCATTTATAGGTTACGTCTTACCATGAGGCCAAATAAGATTCTGAGGAGCAACAGTAATTACTAATTTATTCTCCGCCATTCCCTACATTGGAAAATCCCTAGTAGAATGAATTTGAGGGGGCTTCGCCGTAGATAACGCCACGCTAAACCGATTCTTCGCCTTTCATTTCATTCTACCGTTCGCTATCATAGGCGCAACCATCTTACATATTATATTTCTCCATCAATCAGGATCTAACAACCCTATTGGCGTAAATGCAGACTCAGACCGAATTCCTTTCCACCCCTATTACTCAATTAAAGATGCATTAGGATATATACTAGCCATTACAGGCCTATCTATTATAGTCCTATTTGAGCCTAACTTATTTACAGACCCAGAAAACTTTCTAATGGCTAACCCTCTAGTCACTCCAATTCACATCAAGCCAGAATGATACTTCCTATGAATATATGCAATTTTACGATCAATTCCAAACAAATTAGGGGGCGTATTAGCCCTATTTGCCGCAATTCTCATCCTCTTTATCCCACCATTTACCCACATCATAAATAAACGAAGATTATCATTCTACCCCGTAAACCAACTCATATTTTGAATGTTAGTAGCCTCCTGATTAATCCTAACATGAATTGGCGGACGCCCAGTAGAAGACCCATTCATTCTAATTGGTCAACTTTTCACAACCCTATATTACATCTACTTTATCGCAAACCCTCTAGTCACAAACATATGAGACAAACTTATTAAACCCTAAGACTTTAAGTTAAAAAAACTAAAAACCTTCAAAGTTTTAAATGACCTAAAAATCAAGTCTTGACATGATACCCGACATCTTCTCCTCATTTGACCCCTACATATATAACACCCTTTTCCCCACTAACTCCATATTCTTAATAATAAATACCCTAATCGTCCTAATGATCCAATCATCCTTCTGAGTAATTAATTCCCGATCGTCCACATTCAAAACTCCTATCAAAGACACCATTTTCACACAATTGTCACGAACTTCAGGACTCCAACTAAAAGGTCTATCAACCTCTCTGTCAGCCATCTTCTTTCTTTTAGTAATAATCAATTTAATGGGGCTAATCCCCTATACTTTTAGAACATCAAGACACTTAGTATTCACCCTAACCCTAGGTCTCCCCATCTGACTAAGATTAATCATCTCTAGATTTTCCAATAGTCCCAAAAAATCAACAGCACACTTCCTCCCTGACGGTGCCCCAGACTGATTAAATCCATTTCTAGTTCTAATTGAAACAACAAGAGTCCTAGTACGTCCTCTAACCCTTTCATTTCGCCTAGCTGCTAACATAAGAGCCGGCCATATTGTATTAAGCCTCATGGGCATCTACTGTGCTTCAGCCTGATTCTCCAGACTTTCCAGGACAATTTTTCTAATATTAGCTGCCATCGGATATATTCTATTTGAAGTAGCTATTTGTCTTATTCAAGCCTATATTTTTTGTCTTCTTCTGTCCCTATACTCTGATGACCACGCCCATTAACAAGATAAACATCAAGCACATAATGCATGCCGATTTCGGCTCGGTAAGAGCGGCCATCCGCGGTGTTTTTTTTTTTTTTTTTTAAATATAGTATGCTAATACAAATACAAATACAAATACAAATACAAATACAAATATACATATATATATGTATATATATATATATATCATAACCTAACACTCCAGTTGCGAGGGGGGGGGTAATATCACAAATCTTCGAAAACCAAAAAGCCCGAAACTAAGCAGAAAAAAAAAAAAAAAAAACCAGGTTTAGGTCCAAACTACTTTGAATCTGCCGTTTTGGGGAGAGTCCGAAAACTGGATCAAAATATTTTTATCTTGCTAGTTTGCATATAGCCTATTTTTGACTAATATGGGGCATTTTAGACCTGATTAGACAAAATTTTACACTGTTGTCGGGAATCTCCCGACCCCCAAAAAAAAATTGTTAAGATTTAAGACCCAATCTAAAATTCATTTTTTAACATTAAATATCTACCGACTGTCTCACGGGAAAAGGTAGGTTAGTTAAATCACTGAATTGTGGTTTCAGAGACGTCATAAGACCCTTTTTCATGTTACAAAATTTTAAAATCAGCCTTATAGCAAGTAAGTTACTATGAATTATTTTTATAGCCCTACTAACCCCAACCTTTTATGCAGTGTTTTACAACACTACAATGCTATTAGAGTGAAATCTTTTTTCTATTTCATCTACCCCCATCATATTTACCCTTATTTTAGACCCCCTAGGACTCATGTTTTCATGTACGGTGATCATAATTTCAGCAAATGTTCTTAAGTTCTCCACAGTCTACATAAAAGATGATAAGTTTATTAACCGATTTACAGTTCTGGTATTACTCTTTGTACTATCTATAAACATGTTAATTTTCTTCCCGCATTTAATTATATTACTCCTAGGATGAGATGGGTTAGGTATTGTGTCCTTCATCTTAGTAATCTACTATCAAAATCCTAAATCCTTGGCCGCTGGAATAATTACAGCCCTGACTAATCGTATCGGGGACGTGACATTACTTTTAGCCATCGCCTGAACCCTAAGTCAGGGGCACTGAAATATTCTCCATATATGAAACCTAGATGAAAATTTCTACCAAATCTTAGCAATTACTGTGGCAGCAATAACAAAAAGAGCTCAAATACCATTCTCTAGGTGATTACCAGCAGCTATGGCCGCACCTACACCAGTATCAGCCCTAGTTCACTCATCTACACTAGTTACTGCCGGTGTGTTTCTATTAATTCGATTTTATGATTTTATGTCCACTGCATGGTGGTTTTCACCTCTGCTTCTATTCACAGCTGTCTCGACAACTTTAATGGCCGGGTTTAGAGCTACTACGGAATGTGACATAAAAAAAATTATTGCGCTATCAACCCTCAGGCAACTCGGAATGATAATAGCCGCGATAGGTCTAAATATGGTTCATTTAGCATTTTTTCATATAGTAACTCATGCCCTATTTAAGGCTTTACTTTTTGTTTGCGCCGGGAGATTCATTCACAGTCATATGCACAGACAAGACTTACGGTGAATGGGTAACCTCGCCAAACAAATACCAACTGCATCTTCATGTCTAATTATGGCTAATCTAGCTTTATGCGGGTTTCCCTTTATATCAGGATTCTACTCAAAAGATATAATTTTAGAAGCCTCTATACACTACGCTCACAGCATATTTATAATACTTCTAATGTTATTTGCCGTAGGATTAACATCATTCTATTCAATTCGATTTAGTTTATGTGTAGTGTGGGGTACAAATAATTGCAATCCCTATATACACCTGGAGGAAGATAACTCCCTTACCTCCCCCATATTAGTATTAGCATCTATATCAGTCATCTCCGGCTCCCTCATTGCATGAGTAGCCCCCCTAAAGCAAGAAATAATAATAATTCACTTATGTGAAAAATATACACCCTTAGTTTTAGTCATCACTGGGGCTATGCTAGCATGAGCTATATCAACCTCAAGACAAAAAAATGAATCAATTTTAATACACAGCCCAATAAATCACTATGCTTCCTGTATAATGTGATTTTTAGTTCCACTTTCTTCCCAATTTACTATAAAATTACCAATATACATATCTCATAACTATTTAAAATTGACAGACCAGTCCTGATTAGAGGCCCTGGGTGGTCAAGGTATAAATAGTTTCTCAAATAAAATTTCAAATATCTTAATAATTTCCTCAAAGCCCATGCCTGTAAACTATCTAATGATATCTTCCATGCTCGGCTTAATGCTCATATTAGTTATAATCTAGACCTAAATAGACACACAGTGTTCGCTCAGTAATATTGCGCGATGTCAGCGCTAAGCCTTAAAGCTTAATAATATGCTCTACGATCTATACTGTGCGTGAGTGTCTATACTCAATTACACCAAGTTTAGGTAGCTTAAAAAAAGCATGTTATTGAAGCTAACAATATGGAACCTCCTCTAAACAAGTGTATGTGGTGTAATAAACACATTAGCTTTTCATGCTAAAGTTATATAAGATATTATACACAGATAATAGTTTAACATAAAACACCGGCTTTGGGTGCCAAAAATCACCTTGCGTGTTATCTGAGAATTGAAAGCTAATAACAAGCATCGATCTTGTAAATCGAAGATAGAGACTCCTCTCAATTCTATGTTCAACTCCATTATAGCACTAGTGTTTCTACTGCCCTTAGTAGCCATATTAAATTTAATTACAAATCAATCACACTTCCTTATAACACTACTATCCCTTGAAGGAATTACTCTCAGCTTGGTCCTATTTGTACCTTTATCTCTGTCAGTAGCAAATGCTCCTAATACTAGTATCAGTGTAATACTGCTGACCTTTGGAGCCTGTGAAGCCAGAATTGGGCTAAGTCTCATAGTCCTAATATCACGGTCTTATGGTACAGATATGTTAAACTCCTTAACAATAAATAAATGTTAAAATTTCAACTAATTATAATATCTGCGCTCCTACTCCCCCTAATAACACCACATTATACCTGAGTAATTGCATTAACTCTTACACTACTCATACTTCCTCTATGTTCCACTCTAATAAACAACTTTCCGTACTCGATAATAACTGAACTAATATCCTCGGACACTATATCCTTCACCTTAACTACACTCACAATCTGAGTAACGATTATAATGATCCTAGCTAGAACTAAAGTCATTCATCAAAATATATACCCTAAAATATTTATTACCAACTTAATTATCTTATTAATTGTTCTAGTAAACTGCTTCCTCTCCCCCAACTTATTTATGTTTTACATCTGATTTGAAGCATCTCTTATTCCGACTATAATTCTTATTATAACCTGAGGATATCAGCCTGAACGGTCTCAAGCCAGGATATACTTAATAATCTATACGGTAGCTGCTTCTCTTCCCATATTGATAACCCTCTGCAAAATCTTTATCACATCAAAAACTGCAATAATACCAATATTTATAAGCATGGAGTTTCCTAGAGACTATTCCTCCCTATCCCTAGCCTGAGTATTAACAATCGGAGGGTTTCTAGTAAAGTTACCGATATTTACAGTGCACCTCTGACTTCCTAAGGCTCATGTAGAAGCCCCAATCGCAGGGTCTATAATTCTTGCAGCAATTCTACTAAAGCTGGGTGGGTATGGAATCTTACGGATATTAAGCTTATTTCATCACGCAGCCAAATCTACATCTAGCTTACTGTCAAGAATTGCCCTAGTCGGGGCAGTGTCCACAAGATTGATCTGCTTTCGTCAATCCGACCTTAAATCACTTATTGCTTATTCATCTGTAGGGCACATAGGGCTAATAGTTGCCGGAGCCTTAATAAACTCTAACTGAGGCTTACAAGCAGCCCTTGCTATAATAATCGCTCACGGATTAAGATCTTCAGCCCTATTTGTTATGGCAAACATAAATTATGAGCTGACACACACTCGAAGGCTATTTTTGACAAAGGGATTAATAGTCTTAGCTCCGACACTCACAATATGATGATTCCTGTTTACGGCTAGAAATATAGCGGCCCCTCCATCAATCAATCTAATAAGGGAAATTATGTTGATTGCTGCGATCCTTAAAATATCCACATCTGCACTGTTACTTCTAGGTATGACAAGATTCTTTACAGCAGCCTACTCCCTATATATGTATACTGCTATACACCACGGGCCCCTAATAACAACATCTAACTCTCTCCCCCAAATCAAAACAAAAGATTTAACCCTAATGTCCATACATCTGGCCCCCATCATCTTAATTATTGCAAAACCAGAATTAATTACAAGATGATATTAGTGAGGTAGTTAAATAATAACATTAAATTGCAAATTTAATATTATACTAATAGTATCCCCACTTAAGTAAGATAAGCTATTCAAGCTAGCGGGTTCATACCCCGAAAAAGAGATATTCTCTCTTACTAACAGTTTGATTCTAGCTGAAAACTTAGCTACTATGAACCAATATACATGTAAGTTCTAGCCGCCCCGCAATCCCACTAAATCTAAAAGAGTCAACAATTACATCAAGATTTCTATACGTAATAGGGCGCCACAGTAAGTAATTCTACTAACTCTGCAAAAGCAAGAATTGGGTATCAAGTTAAGAGTTGGCAAAATTCGTGCCAGCTGCCGCGGTTAGACGACAAACTCAAGCTAACTAAACAATGACTAAATGCAAGATGATTTAAACAGCTATTAAGGTCTAATTTAAACAGCCCTAGAGCCACACTCATCTAAATGGCCATAAAACCATAATCTAAAACACGGATTAGATACCCGTCTATTCATGGAATAAATAAAGTCGAAAAATACGAACCACAGTTTAAAACTTAAAGATTTTGGCGGTGTCTCATCGAACCAGGGGAACCTGTCTCATAACTCGATAATCCACGAACTCTTCACCCTCCCTAGATCAAACAGCTTGTGTACTGCCGTCGTAAGCACACCTCTAAAAGTACGAGTATGCAACTATGATTAAACTCATATACGTCAGGTCAAAGTGCAGCCAATGAGAGGGCGATGATGGGTTACACCCTAAATAAAGATACGGAGCACAACACTAAAAGTTGTACAAAGGTGGACTTGGATGTAATAAAAATACAAAATCAAAATGAAGACGAATCTGAGACATGCACACATCGCCCGTCACTCTCGCCCAAAGGCGAGATAAGTCGTAACAAAGTAGGTGTAACGGAAGTTGCACCTGTCGAAGCATAGCATATACAATGCTTTTTACTTACACTAAAAATAAAACAATTTGTTTGCTTCGCTTACTCAACTAATCATACAATATCACATTAAACAAAACACTTAAATACCTACCCTACTAACACCCAAATTAAAGTACTAAAAAGGAAATATTTAATAAAATAAAGTAGTGATATCTCACGTACCTTGTGCATTATGGTTTTACAAGCTAAAAATTTAAAATTCCCTCCCGAATTCTACACGAGCTGCCCCCATATAGCTACGAGCCCACTACTAGTTGTGGCAACAACTTTAGAAAATATGCTGGCAGAGGCTACATACCACACGCGTTAGAAAATTGCTGGTTTCCAGTAAAATTTATCAATTAAAACATGGGGCAATAGCCTCAGTGTAAGGCCACAGAGGATAAGCCCTGTGGTCTAAAGCTATTAACAATAACCAAAATAAATAGGCCTAAAAACAGCCATCGACAATACCTTACCGTAATACTCATATAATTTATACACTTACTTGCATCTAAAAGCTGGAATTTGAAACAAACTCCCCCTATTAAAATATTATGTAAAAATAAGTATTATGGATAAATATATATAAATATAAAATATACTCACAAACAAAAAACAAACACTTATAAAGGAACTCGGCAAATCCTTATTTTGACTGTTTAACAAAAACATTGCTTCCCGTAAAAAATGGGAAGTAATTCCTGCCCAGTGACTAAGTTCAACGGCCGCGGTATCCTAACCGTGCAAAGGTAGCATAATCACTTGCCCATTAATTGTGGGCTAGAATGAAAGGACCAACGAAATAAAGACTGTCTCTATAAGCCACCTAAAAATTAATATCTAACTGAAGAGTGTTAGATCTCGTCGAAGGACAAGAAGACCCTATAGAGCTTTATTTTAATAAAAATTATAAATTTTTAATAAATTCGGTTGGGGCGACCAGGGAAATTATCAATCATCCCCTATAAAAAGATAAATTAATCTAAACTCTGACCCTTAATCAAGATCAACAAATCAAGCTACCTTAGGGATAACAGGCTAATCCCACTAAAGAGTCCTTATCAATAGTGGGGGTTGGCACCTCGATGTTGGCTTAGGGAATCTATGTGGCGCAAAAGTCACATAAAGATGGTTTGTTCAACCAATAACACCCTACATGAGCTGAGTTCAGACCGGCGTAAGCCAGGTTAGTTTCTATCCTCGATAAAATAATCTATTTATAGTACGAAAGGACCTAAATAAGAATAATAATTATAGCTAAAGAATAAATATAAGACATATTTAAACTAAATATTCATAAACTATGAAGTGAGTTGGCAGAATAGTGCCACCGACTTAGGATCGGTTCATGGGTATTTCCCACTCACTAATTTTGTAACTTAGTTTATTTAGAACAGTCAACTTGCACTTGACAAGAGAGATATCTCAGTAGCGGCCTGAAGTTTCGGAAACACTGGACCTTGAACGTCCACTTAAGATGTTCAACTCATCTTCAAGCCTAATAAGATGGCAGAATAGTGCCACAGGTTTAAACCCTGTTTATGAGCAATGCTCTCTTATTACATGAACATCCCATTTTTCACATCTATTCTGATAAGAATAATTTTAGCTCTGTTAGGGATAGCTTTTTATACCTTAATAGAACGAAAATTTCTTGGGTACTTTCATCTACGTAAAGGTCCGAATAAAGTGGGAATTATAGGGTTACCCCAACCATTCGCAGACGCAATTAAACTATTCGTTAAAGAACAGGCCAAACCCACTCCCTCAAATCAAACTCCATTCTTATTTGCCCCCACTATAGGTTTAATTTTAGCTCTAATAATATGAGTCATCTACCCCCACTCCCATCAATCATTTTTTCTTCAATTCAGTGTCTTATATTTCTTATGTGTTTCAAGAATAAATGTATATACAACTTTTCTAGCTGGATGAAGATCTAATTCCAAATATGCCCTTCTTGGGGCACTTCGAGGAGTTGCTCAAACCATTTCATACGAAGTAAGTATGTCCCTAATTTTATTAAGGGCCCTAATCATATTAACATCGATAGACTTCACTAAAATATCTCAAATTTCCTGAATTTCGCTCATATTTATGCCCCTAGCCACAGTATGATTTATTACAAATTTAGCAGAGACTAATCGCACTCCCTTTGACTTTGCTGAAGGAGAGTCAGAATTAGTTTCTGGTTTCAACGTTGAGTACAGGAGGGGCCTGTTTGCTCTAATTTTCATGTCTGAGTATGCTAACATTTTAGTAATAAGACTATTTACAAGGGTAATCTTCTTTAGTACTTTTATCCCACTAATAAGTGATATTCTCCTAGTAACAGAAACGGTGGCTCTAGCTACTCTATTTGTATGAGTCCGAGCAACATATCCACGAATACGATATGACCATTTAATAAACCTAACCTGAAAAAGATTTCTTCCCCTATCCTTAGCTTTATTAATTCTATGTGCTCCTCTAGTTACCTCAATATGATACAGCGCCGGATGAACGGATAACTCTGATGACGTTAATTAAGGAACCTCAATTCCCTGTATCTAACTAGAGAGCTTGTAAATAGCACTTGACTTTTAATCAAGAGATAATATACTATTTCTAGTTAATGAATCTCATAACAACATCCACTATCATTGCTCTTCTAGTCCCCTCAGTCATCCTAGCCGCAGCTAACATTCTAGCAGCTCGATCTCATACAGATCGAGAAAAATCATCGCCCTTTGAATGTGGGTTTGACCCCAAAAGAACCGCACGCATTCCATTCTCGATACGTTTTTTTCTTTTAGCTATTATCTTTATTGTGTTTGACATCGAAATTGTGCTTCTAATGCCCATTCCTACCATTATCTTAACTAACAGTTTAAATATCACTCTAATCACTTCAATTCTCTTCCTACTAATTCTTCTTCTAGGTTTAATCCACGAGTGAAATGAAGGCTCTCTAGACTGATCATCGTAGATTAGCCGGGATAAGTAAGAACTTCTAATTCTTATAAGGGGGTTCAACTCCTCCATAATCTTCATGAGCTTAATTCATTCACCCACTATAATACTCACCCTCACATCGCTAGTATTAAGAACCCTAATGGCCTTGTCAAGAACAAACTGAATTCTCCTATGGGGGGCCATAGAGCTAAATCTCCTAAGATTTATTCCAATTATGTTACAGAGAAAAAATAACCAAGAGACCGAAGGATCTGTAAAATACTTCCTAGCCCAGGCTCTCGGATCTGCCCTATTACTTATATCTAGAACATCTCTATGAATGTCATTTTCTTCCCTACCAAACATTATACCGCTCATATTAACTACAGCCATTTTACTAAAACTTGGAAGTGTCCCATGTCATTTTTGATACCCTTCAGTCATAGCCTCAATCTCATGAACATCTTGCCTGATCTTATCTACCTGGCAAAAATTAGCCCCTCTTTCAATCCTAGCGTTTTTACTACCCCAAAAAAACATATCCTTTATTATAGCCATAGCCGGAATTAATGCCTTGGTCGGAGGTGTCATAGGAATAAATCTAAGTCAAGTACGAACAATTATAGCTTATTCGTCCATCGGTCACATCGGGTGAATATTGAGGCTCTTAGCTGTATTTAAACCCAATGCGTCAATCATATATTTTGCAGTATATTCAGCCCTCATTACTCCCCTATTTATATCCCTATGATACTTCAACATCTTCTCCACCAAACAAATAAATAAGATTCCCTCCAATAGGGTCCTACTTCACCTAACCACAGTCATCCTACTTCTATCCCTGGGAGGATTACCCCCACTCACGGGGTTTATGCCTAAGCTTATAACAATTATAATGCTAACAGAATCAATAAAAATCACAGTATTTATATTAGTAATAGGGTCCGTTATAAATCTATTCTTCTACCTGAGAATTGTCATCAACATAATATTTTCAACACCAAACCTAAAACTATTAAACCCTGTAAAAAGCAAAGTTACTGGAACTCTAACCCTGGTCACGGCAAGACTTTCTCTAGGATTAAGACCCCTCATTATAATAT